GCTAGCGTGGTTTATTTAAAACGTAACACTGAAAATGTTGAAATGAGCCCTAGAAAGCTCCGCAAGCACAAAGGCTTGGTCCTGACTTTATTATCAGCTTTAGCCAAACTTACACATGCAAGTATCCGCCCCCCTGTGAGAATGCCCTCAGTTCCCTGCCCGGGAACAAGGAGCCGGTATCAGGCACAATTTTAGCCCATGACACCTTGTTTAGCCACACCCCCAAGGGAACTCAGCAGTGATAGATTTTAAGCCATAAGTGAAAGCTTGACTTAGTAAAAGCTAAGAGGGCCGGTAAAACTCGTGCCAGCCACCGCGGTTATACGAGAGGCCCAAGTTGATTATCTGCGGCGTAAAGAGTGGTTAAGGTAAGTAGGTACTAAAGCCGAATGTTTTAAAAGCTGTTATACGCATCCAAAAACAAGAAGTCCAGACACGAAAGTTGCTTTAACAAGCCCTGAACCCACGAAAGCTAGGGAACAAACTGGGATTAGAGACCCCACTATGCCTAGCCGTAAACATTGATAGATTAATACACCCCCTATCCGCCCGGGAACTACGAGCACCAGCTTAAAACCCAAAGGACTTGGCGGTGCTTTAGATCCTGCTAGAGGAGCCTGTTCTAGAACCGATAACCCCCGTTCAACCTCACCTTTCCTTGTTTTTCCCGCCTATATACCGCCGTCGTCAGCCCACCCTATGAAGGACTAAAAGTAGGCTAAATTGGCACAGCCCAGAACGTCAGGCCGAGGTGTAGCGTATGGAAGGGGAAGAAATGGGCTACATTCCCTATGTTAGGGCACACGAATGGTGTGCTGAAACGCACATCTTGAAGGAGGATTTAGCAGTAAGCAGGAAGTAGAGCGTCCTGCTGAAATTGGCTCTGAAGCGCGCACATACCGCCCGTCACTCTCCCCAAAAAATATCCCCTAATTATTTAAAACCTTAGACCAATAAAGGGGAGGCAAGTCGTAACATGGTAAGTGTACCGGAAGGTGCACTTGGATTAATAACCAAGGTATAGCTAAGTTAGAAAAGCCTCTCACTTACACCGAGAAGTCCTCCGTGCAAATCGGATTGCCCTGACGCCGAACAGCTAGCCCACCTGAACAACTTCAACACACCAATATTAATACCCCCAAATATACAACCTTGTACAAAACAAATCATTTTACCCCCTAAGTATGGGAGACAGAAAAGGGGATTTAGGCGCAATAGAAACAGTACCGCAAGGGAACGCTGAAAGAGAAATGAAATAACCCAGTAAAGCACTATAAAGCAGAGCTTAACCCTCGTACCTTTTGCATCATGATTTAGCCAGTGATCTTCAAGCAAAAAGATTTTTAGTTTGTTAACCCGAAACTAAGGGAGCTACTCCAAGACAGCCTAATAATAGGGCACACCCGTCTCTGTTGCAAAAGAGTGGGGCGAGCTTTGAGTAGAGGTGACAAACCTACCGAACTTAGTTATAGCTGGTTGCCCAAGAAATGAATAGAAGTTCAGCCTCCCGGATTCTCCCTTCACCTCAGTGTACACAAGCCCCTGATATATTAAGAAACCGTGAGAGTTATTCAAAGGGGGTACAGCCCCTTTGAAACAAGACACAACTTTCCCAGGTGGGTAAAGATCACAATAACACAAGGTAAGCAACTCTCGTGGGCCCGAAAGCAGCCACCCCCTGAAGAAAGCGTCTAAGCTCGGAACAATCTTACCCCTCCCCCAATCCTGATCATTTAATCTTATCCCCCTAAACTTATTGAGCCATCCCATGCACCCATGGGAGTGACCATGCTAATATGAGTAATAAGAAAGCCCAGGCTTTCTCCCCGCACGCATGTAAATCGGAATGGACCCCCCACCGAATATTAACGGCCCCAAACAAAGAGGGCAGTGGGGAGAAAACTAAACAACAAGAAAAACCCCCAACAAACAACCGTTACCCCAACACAGGTGTGCCCCCAGGGAAAAACTAAAAGGGTGAGAAGGAACTCGGCAAACACATAAAGCCTCGCCTGTTTACCAAAAACATCGCCTCTTGCAAATAATGAATAAGAGGTCCCGCCTGCCCTGTGACTATAAGTTTAACGGCCGCGGTATTTTGACCGCGCGAAGGTAGCGCAATCACTTGTCTCTTAAATGGAGACCTGTATGAATGGCACAACGAGGGCTTAGCTGTCTCCTCCCCTAAGTTAATGAAATTGATCTCCCCGTGCAGAAGCGGGGATAAACACATAAGACGAGAAGACCCTATGAAGCTTTAGACGTAAGGTAGCCCAAAATACAATAACCCCCTAATAAGGGGCTAAACCAAAAGGCCCCCTACCCCGATGTCTTTGGTTGGGGCGACCGCGGGGAAAGAAAAAACCCCCACGTGGAACGGGAGTACAACTCCTTAAACTAAGAGCCCCTGCTCTAAGAAACAAAATTTTTGACCTACAGATCCGGCAGTGCCGATCAACGGACCGAGTTACTCTAGGGATAACAGCGCAATCCCCTTTTAGAGACCTTATCAACAAGGGGGTTTACGACCTCGATGTTGGATCAGGACATCCTATTGGTGCAGCAGCTATTAAGGGTTCGTTTGTTCAACGATTAAAGTCCTACGTGATCTGAGTTCAGACCGGAGCAATCCAGGTCAGTTTCTATCTATGACATATTCTTTTCTAGTACGAAAGGACCGAAAAGAAGGGGTCACTATATTTTATACACCCCACCTCTACCTAATGAAGACAACTAAAATAGACAAGGAGGTATGCTTTCCCTGCCAGAGAAAATGGCATGTTGGGGTGGCAGAGACCGGCAAATGCAAAAGACCTAAGCCCTTTCCACAGAGGTTCAAGTCCTCTCCTTAACTATGCTATCAACGCTTATAACACAAATTGTGAACCCGTTAGCCTTTATTGTCCCCGTCTTATTAGCTGTGGCGTTCCTTACACTGCTTGAACGAAAGGTCCTTGGCTATATACAACTACGCAAGGGGCCTAATATTGTAGGGCCATACGGCCTACTTCAACCAATTGCAGACGGCCTCAAGCTATTTATCAAAGAGCCCGTTCGACCCTCTACTTCTTCCCCTCTATTATTTTTATTTGCCCCAATCTTAGCGCTTACTTTAGCCCTCACACTCTGAGCCCCCCTGCCACTCCCTCACCCCGTTCTAGACCTGAACCTAGGTGTTCTGTTCGTTCTAGCCCTTTCGAGCCTAGCAGTTTATTCTATTCTGGGCTCAGGCTGAGCATCTAATTCAAAATACGCCCTTGTTGGGGCCCTACGTGCAGTCGCCCAAACCATCTCCTACGAGGTCAGCCTTGGCCTAATCCTACTTAGTATCATCATCTTTGCCGGGGGTTTCACACTACATACATTCAACGTTACACAAGAATGTGTTTGGTTAGTACTACCCGCCTGGCCATTAGCCGCAATATGATACATCTCTACCCTCGCAGAAACAAACCGAGCCCCATTCGACCTGACAGAGGGAGAGTCAGAGCTAGTCTCAGGCTTCAACGTAGAGTACGCAGGTGGCCCCTTTGCCCTATTTTTTCTAGCAGAATACTCTAATATTTTACTTATAAACACACTCTCTACGATCCTATTTTTAGGGGCCTCCCATATCCCTTCTTTACCTATATTAACCACCGCAAACCTCATGCTCAAGGCCGCCCTTCTATCGGTCATGTTCCTGTGAGTACGAGCGTCTTACCCCCGCTTCCGATACGACCAACTTATACACCTAATCTGGAAAAGCTTCCTCCCCATAACCCTAGCCCTAGTTATTTGGCACCTGGCCCTGCCAATCGCATTTGTAGGGCTCCCCCCTCAATTCTAGCCCCGGAGCTGTGCCTGAAACAAAGGGTCACTTTGATAGAGTGAATCATGAGGGATAGAACCCCTCCACCTCCTTAGAGAGTGGGGATTTGAACCCAACCTGAAGAGATCAAAACTCTTTGTGCTTCCAGCTACACTACAATCTAGTAAGATCAGCTAAATAAGCTTTTGGGCCCATACCCCAAACATGTAGGCTAAAATCCTTCTTTTACTAATGAGCCCATATGTCTTAGCCCTCCTATTATTTAGCCTCGGCCTAGGAACCACAATAACCTTCGCAAGTTCCCACTGATTACTGGCGTGAATTGGGCTAGAAATTAATACCCTTGCAATTATCCCACTAATAGCGCAAAATCACCACCCCCGGGCAGTAGAAGCAACCACCAAATATTTCCTAATCCAAGCTACCGCTGCTGCCGTATTACTTTTTGCAGGGACAACTAACGCCTGACTCACCGGGCAATGGGAAATTCAACAGGACGCCCACCCTCTCCCTGTCGCTATTATCACCCTAGCTCTAGCCCTCAAATTGGGGCTCGCCCCCCTTCATTCTTGAGTACCAGAAGTATTCCAGGGCTTAGACCTAACCACAGGACTAGTTTTGGCAACCTGACAGAAACTGGCCCCCCTCGCCCTGCTCCTTCAGATCCACCCCCCAAACTCCTACCTCCTCATTTTATTAGGCCTAACATCTACTCTCATCGGAGGATGAGGAGGCCTAAACCAAACTCAACTCCGTAAAATCCTCGCCTACTCCTCCACCGCCCAACTGGGCTGAATGGTCCTAGTATTACAATTTTCCCCCTCTTTAACAACACTCGCTGTGTCAGTATATGTCACCACTACAGCCGCAACATTCCTTACGTTAAAACTAGCTAAAGCCACGAGCATTAATATGCTAGCCATCTCCTGAGCAAAAGCACCCGCCCTCGTTGCTCTTACCCCCCTTGTGCTGCTGTCTCTGGCAGGCCTGCCCCCTATGACAGGATTTACGCCCAAATGATTAATCCTCCAAGAGCTTTCTAAACAAGGGCTCGCCCCCACCGCCACCCTAGCAGCACTCACCGCCCTCCTAAGTCTTTACTATTACCTACGAATTACATACACCATAACCCTCACTATGTTCCCAAACAACCTTTCAGGCACACCCCCTTGACGTTTACGAACCCATAAAACCACACTCCCCTTAGCTTGCCTGGCTATCACCACTATTTCTCTGTTACCCCTAACCCCCGCTGCAGTAGCTCTAGTAGCCCTCTAAGGAACTTAGGTTAGCAAAAGACCAAGAGCCTTCAAAGCCCTCAGCGGGGGTGAAAATCCCCCAGTTCCTGATAAGGCTTGCGGGTCACTATCCCACAGCTCCTGTATGCAAAACAGGTACTTTAATTAAGCTAAAGCCTTTCTAGACGAGTAGGCTTCGGTCCTACAAACTTTTAGTTAACAGCTAAACGCCCAAACCAGCGAGCATCCGTCTACCTTTCCCCCGCCTGTGGGGCGGGAAGGCGGGGGAAAGCCCCGGTAGACGGTTAGTCTGCTTCTTCAGATTTGCAGTCTGACATGATAAACACTTCAAGGCTTGACAAGAAGAGGGCTCAAACCTCTGTTCATGGGGTTACAATCCAGCGCTTAGCTCAGCCATCTTATCTGTGGCCATCACACGTTGATTTTTCTCTACCAACCATAAAGACATCGGCACCCTCTACTTAATCTTCGGCGCTTGAGCCGGGATAGTGGGCACCGCCCTTAGCCTGCTCATCCGAGCAGAGCTCAGCCAGCCTGGCGCCCTATTGGGGGACGACCAAATTTATAATGTGATTGTTACCGCTCACGCCTTCGTAATAATCTTCTTTATAGTTATACCTATTATAATTGGAGGCTTTGGAAACTGGCTCATCCCCCTGATGATTGGAGCCCCGGATATGGCCTTCCCCCGAATAAACAACATGAGCTTCTGACTCCTCCCTCCCTCATTCCTCCTATTATTAGCTTCTTCAGGCGTGGAAGCTGGGGCAGGTACGGGGTGAACCGTATACCCCCCTCTATCTGGAAACTTAGGCCACGCAGGAGCATCCGTTGATTTAACTATTTTCTCTCTACACTTAGCTGGCATTTCTTCTATTTTAGGAGCAATTAACTTTATCACAACAATTATCAATATGAAACCCCCTGCCATCTCTCAATACCAAACACCCCTCTTTGTGTGAGCCGTCTTAATTACTGCTGTTCTTCTTCTCCTCTCACTTCCTGTACTAGCTGCCGGCATTACTATGCTTCTCACGGACCGTAACCTCAACACCACCTTCTTTGACCCGGCCGGGGGCGGAGACCCCATCCTTTACCAACACCTCTTCTGGTTCTTCGGACACCCCGAAGTCTACATTCTTATCCTCCCCGGATTCGGCATGATCTCCCACATTGTAGCCTACTACGCTGGTAAACAAGAACCTTTCGGCTACATAGGAATAGTCTGAGCTATAATAGCCATCGGGCTCCTCGGGTTTATCGTTTGAGCTCACCACATGTTCACAGTCGGGATAGACGTAGACACACGCGCCTATTTTACATCCGCCACCATAATTATCGCCATCCCCACAGGCGTAAAAGTCTTTAGCTGGTTAGCAACCCTCCACGGAGGAACAATCAAATGGGAAGCCCCCCTTCTGTGAGCCCTAGGATTTATTTTCCTATTCACAGTGGGAGGCCTTACAGGTATTGTACTAGCCAACTCGTCCCTGGACATTGTCCTCCATGACACTTATTACGTAGTAGCACATTTCCATTATGTACTTTCAATAGGAGCCGTTTTCGCTATTGTTGCCGCTTTCGTACACTGGTTCCCTTTATTTTCAGGGTACACCCTACACTCCGTATGAACAAAAATTCATTTCATAGTCATATTCATCGGAGTAAACCTAACCTTCTTCCCCCAACATTTCCTAGGGCTCGCCGGGATACCCCGACGATACTCAGATTACCCAGATGCCTACACCCTGTGGAACACAGTGTCTTCCATCGGATCCCTAGTTTCCCTAGTCGCCGTCATTATATTCCTGTTCATTATCTGAGAAGCTTTCGCTGCTAAACGGGAAGTGGCCTCCGTAGAACTCACCACAACTAACGTAGAATGACTACACGGCTGCCCCCCACCATACCACACATTTGAAGAGCCCGCATTTGTGCAAATTCATCACAACTAACGAGAAAGGGAGGAGTTGAACCCCCATAAATTGGTTTCAAGCCAACCACATGACCGTTCTGTCACTTTCTTAAAGACACTAGTAAAATTTAATTACACGGCCTTGTCAGGGCCAAGTTGTGAGCTAACTCCTCACGTATCTTATTATGGCCTTTCCCTCCCAGCTCGGTTTCCAAGATGCTGCTTCTCCTGTGATAGAAGAACTTCTTCACTTTCATGACCACGCTTTAATAATTGTTTTTATAATTAGCACCCTAGTTCTTTATTTCATCATCGCACTAGTTACTTCTAGCTTAACTAATAAGTTTATTCTAGACTCGCAAGAGGTCGAAATTATATGAACTGTACTTCCAGCAATTATTCTTATTTTAATCGCCCTTCCTTCCCTCCGCATTCTTTATCTTATAGACGAAATTAATGACCCCCACCTAACCATCAAAGCCATAGGACATCAGTGGTACTGAAGCTACGAGTATACTGACTACGAAAGCCTTGAGTTCGACTCTTATATAATCCCTACACAAGACCTAGCCCCCGGACAATTCCGTCTCCTAGAAGCAGACCACCGAATAATCACCCCAGTTGAGTCCCCCATCCGAGTTCTTGTTTCTGCCGAAGACGTCTTACACTCCTGAGCAGTCCCCTCCCTCGGCGTAAAAATAGATGCAGTGCCAGGCCGACTGAACCAGACAGCCTTCATTACATCTCGCCCCGGCGTCTTCTACGGCCAATGCTCAGAAATCTGCGGCGCAAACCACAGCTTTATACCTATCGTAGTTGAAGCAGTCCCGCTCCAACAATTTGAAGACTGATCCACCCTAATACTCCAAGATGCCTCGCTAAGAAGCTAAACTGGGTCTAGCGTTAGCCTTTTAAGCTAAAGATTGGTGACTCCCAACCACCCTTAACGGCATGCCCCAAAATTTCCATGCCAGTTGTTTTGCAATACTTACTCTCAGTCTAATGTTATACTTTAGCACGGGCCACGCCAAAATTATGGGCCACACAACCTCCCCCAAGCCTTCCCCTTGACCAACAAAATTTCTTAGCTGACAAAAATGAGCCTGACCATGATCCTAGGCCTCTTTGACCAATTTTTTTCTCCTTACTTACTTGGCGTACCCCTTCTAGCGATTGCTATCGCTGCCCCTTGAGTATTGTTCCCAAAGCCTGCTAATCGCGTAATCCACGGCCGATCCCTCACAGCCCAAAATTCTTTTGTCTTAAACTTTACAAAACAAATTCTTCTCCCCCTAAACGTAGGGGCTCATAAATGAGCGCTACTGCTCACAGTACTAATAATTAATCTAATCACACTAAATCTACTTGGGCTTCTTCCTTACACCTTCACCCCAACCACCCAACTGCCCCTTAACATGGGTTTCGCTATCCCTTTATGGTTAGCTACAGTCGTTATTGGCCTCCGGAACCAGCCAACAATTGCGTTAGGCCACCTCCTCCCAGAAGGCACCCCCGCCCCTTTAATCCCCGTCTTAATCATTATTGAAACAATCAGTCTATTTGTCCGACCATCCGCATTAGGCGTCCGGCTAACAGCAAACCTAGCAGCTGGGCACCTCTTGATTCAACTCCTGTCATCCGCTACTCTTTTCTTAATTGATCAAATATGACCAGTAGCAATCCTAACCGGCCTAGTAATAGCACTCCTTACTCTTCTCGAGTTAGCAGTAGCAGCCATCCAAGCCTATGTATTTGTACTCCTTCTCTCACTTTACCTACAAGAAAACACCTAAACACTGCCCGGAGCCTCCCCTCCCAACAAATAAATAATGGCCCACCAAGCACACGCATACCACATAGTCGACCCCAGCCCTTGACCATTAACAGGCGCAATCGCCGCCCTACTCATAACATCAGGCCTAGCAGTCTGATTTCACCAACACTCCACCACTCTCATAACCCTCGGCATAATCTTGCTGATCCTTACAATATACCAGTGGTGGCGAGATATTGTCCGAGAAGGCACCTTTCAAGGACATCACACACCCCCCGTACAAAAAGGCTTGCGATATGGCATAGTCTTGTTTATTACCTCAGAGGTCTTCTTCTTCTTAGGATTTTTTTGGGCCTTTTATCACGCCAGTCTCGCCCCCACCCCTGAGTTAGGAGGCTGCTGACCCCCCACTGGCATTTTCACCCTTGACCCCCTGGAAGTCCCCCTACTTAACACAGCGGTTCTGCTTGCCTCTGGAGTAACAGTTACCTGAGCACACCACAGCATAATAGAAGGTAACCGCAAACAAGCAGTTCACTCCTTGACCCTAACAATTATCCTCGGGTTCTATTTCACATTTCTTCAAGCATTAGAATATGTTGACGCCCCCTTTGCAATCAGCGACGGAGTATACGGGGCCACCTTCTTTGTAGCAACGGGGTTCCATGGCCTTCATGTTATTATTGGGTCAACCTTCTTGGCAATTTGCCTTCTCCGCCAAATTAAACATCACTTTACATCTGAGCACCACTTCGGATTCGAAGCCGCCGCCTGATACTGACACTTCGTGGACGTTGTTTGACTATTCCTTTACGTCTCTATCTACTGATGAGGCTCGTAATCTTTATAGTACCAACTAGTACAAGTGACTTCCAATCACCCGGTCTTGGTTAAAGCCCAAGTAAAGATAATGAACTTAGTCATAACCATCCTTGCAATTACTAGTGCCCTCTCTGTTATTCTCGCTGCCGTATCATTTTGCCTCCCTCAAATGTCACCAGACTATGAAAAGCTCTCCCCCTACGAGTGCGGCTTCGACCCCTTAGGATCCGCCCGTCTCCCGTTTTCCCTCCGATTTTTCCTCATCGCTATTCTTTTTCTCCTCTTTGACCTAGAAATTGCACTTCTCCTTCCATTGCCGTGGGGGGACCAGCTAGCCTCCCCCCTTACATCTTTTTCATGAGCAGCCACACTTTTAACTCTCCTCACCCTCGGGCTAATTTACGAGTGGTCACAAGACGGCCTAGAGTGAGCTGAATAGATAATTAGTTTAATAAAAACACTTGGTTTCGGCCCAAAAGCTTAGGGTTTAAGTCCTTAATTGCCTAATGACCCCCGTCCAATTTACCTTCTCTTCAGCATTCATTCTAGGACTAACAGGCCTCGTATTCCATCGAACACACCTCCTATCAGCACTTTTATGTCTTGAAGGCATAATGCTCTCCCTGTATATGGCCTTCTCTATCTGAAGCTTAAGCATGGGGTCCCCCAGCTCCTCTGCTTTACCACTGTTTCTTTTAGCTATTTCAGCTTGTGAAGCAAGCGCAGGTCTTGCCCTTCTAGTGGCCACAGCCCGAACACATGGCACCGACCGCCTACAAAGCCTTAACCTCTTACAATGCTAAAGATCCTTATCCCAACCCTAATGCTAATCCCAACAGCCTGATTTGCTCCCCCCAAGTGGCTCTGACCCTTAACTCTTATGGGTAGCCTGCTCATTGCAGTAACTAGCTTCTCCTGGTTTAAAAGCACCTCAGAGGTCGGTTGAACAACCTTAAACTCTTACATAGCCACAGACCCCTTGTCAACCCCCTTGCTTGCACTCACATGCTGGCTTCTACCCCTCATAATTCTTGCAAGCCAACACCACACACATAATGAGCCCCTTAATCGTCAACGAACATATCTCACCCTTCTAATCTCATTACAATTTTTTCTTATCCTAGCCTTCAGCGCCACAGAACTAATCATATTCTATGTAATATTTGAAGCTACGTTACTCCCTACACTAATAATCATCACCCGCTGAGGAAACCAGGCAGAGCGCTTAAACGCAGGGATATACTTCTTATTTTATACACTAGCAAGCTCCCTCCCGCTTCTTGTTGCACTCCTCATTCTCCAGAATACTAGCGGGACACTCTCCCTCCTAACCTTACAGTACATAAGCCCCATAAGCCTAACAACACACGCAGACAAACTATGATGAGTTGGCTGCCTTCTAGCATTTTTAGTAAAAATACCACTTTATGGAGTTCATCTATGACTACCTAAAGCCCATGTTGAAGCCCCCATCGCAGGCTCAATAATTCTTGCTGCCGTACTTCTAAAGCTAGGGGGCTTCGGTATAATGCGAATAATGTTAGTACTAGAGCCCCTCACAAAGGAAATGCTCTACCCTTTTATTGTGTTCGCACTTTGAGGCATTGTAATGGCAGGCTCAATTTGTCTCCGCCAAACAGACCTAAAATCATTAATCGCTTACTCCTCAGTCAGCCACATAGGACTTGTAGTAGCCGGCATTCTCGTGCAAACCCCCTGGGGGTTTGCAGGGGCACTAATTCTTATAATTGCCCACGGCCTAACATCCTCCGCCCTTTTCTGCTTAGCAAACACTAACTACGAACGTATCCATAGCCGAAGCATTCTTTTAGCCCGGGGCCTTCACATGGTTTTACCCTTAATAACCACATGGTGATTCTTCGCTAGCATAGCGAACTTGGCCCTTCCTCCCCTCCCCAACCTTATGGGAGAGCTAATAATCATCACCTCCCTAATTGGCTGGTCCTATTGAACCTTAGCCCTCACAGGAACTGGGATGCTTATCACCGCCAGCTACTCAATGTATATGTTTATCACAACCCAACGAGGGCCTCTGCCTAACCACCTAGTTGCCTTAGACCCCTCCCACACTCGAGAACACCTAATTATGGCCCTCCACCTCCTCCCGCTTATTTTACTAATCCTTAACCCCCAACTAATCTCCGGGTGGGTCAACTGTAGGTATCGTTTAAAAAAGACATCAGATTGTGATTCTGAAAATAAGGGTTAAAGCCCCTTTACCCACCGAGAGGGGCTGGTAGCAACGGGGTCTGCTAATCTCCGTCTCCTTGGTTAAACTCCGAGGCCCACTCGAACCGCTTCTGAAGGATAACAGCACATCCGTTGGTCTTAGGAACCAAAAACTCTTGGTGCAAATCCAAGCAGTAGCTATGATTACTCCAGCATCAGTTCTAACCACCAGTATAATCATAATAATAGCCCTCTTAGCTTTACCCGTAGTTACTACTTTATTTTCTTCCCCTATGAAACCATCTTGAGCTACAACACACGTAAAGCCCGCAGTCAAGGCAGCTTTCTTTGTAAGTCTGGCCCCGCTAGTAATTTTTCTCGACTCAGGTTCAGAACAGGTCGTCTCCACATGAACTTTTTCAATTACTACAACGTTTGACGTGAACATAAGCTTTTTATTCGACCACTACGCGCTTATCTTTACCCCCGTAGCTTTAATAGTAACCTGGTCTATTCTAGAATTCGCTACCTGGTATATACACCATGACCCAGATATGAATCGATTCTTTAAATACCTACTAATTTTTCTCATCGCAATAATCACCCTAGTCACAGCCAACAACCTTTTTCAATTTCTCATTGGCTGGGAAGGAGTAGGCATTATGTCCTTTCTTCTTATCGGCTGGTGGTCAGGCCGAGCCGACGCCAATACAGCTGCCCTTCAAGCAATTGTCTATAACCGAATCGGAGATATGGGGCTAATTTTTGCCATCGCCTGAATAGCCACGACCCAAAACTCGTGAGATATAGAACAGATTTTCGTTACAGCAAAGTATATAGACGTAACTCCCCCCGTTTTGGGCTTAATTATTGCCGCTGCTGGCAAATCCGCCCAATTCGGCCTACACCCATGACTCCCTTCCGCTATAGAAGGCCCGACCCCAGTGTCCGCTCTCCTACATTCCAGCACAATGGTGGTAGCCGGTGTTTTCCTTCTTATCCGTATAAGCCCCCTACTCGAAAAAAGCCCAATCGGTCTCACCCTCTGCCTTTGCCTCGGAGCACTAACAGCCGCGTTTACTGCCTGCTGCGCTCTAACCCAAAATGATATCAAAAAAGTTATTGCATTCTCTACATCAAGCCAACTTGGCCTTATAATTGTTACCATCGGCCTCAACCAACCACAACTTGCCTTTCTTCACATCTGCATACATGCATTTTTTAAAGCAATGCTTTTCCTCTGCTCTGGCTCAATTATTCATAGCCTGGGGGGTGAACAAGACATCCGAAAAATGGGGGCCCTTCAACGTCAGACTCCCTGAACCTCTTCATGTTTTACTATCGGTACTTTAGCCCTCACCGGTATACCTTTCCTCGCCGGCTTCTATTCTAAAGATGCTATTATCGAAGCAATAAACACCTCCTACCTTAACACTTGGGCACTAATACTTACCCTTATTGCTACAGCTTTTACAGCCGTTTATAGCACCCGACTAATATATTTCGTAGTTATAGCTCACCCCCGGTCTATAGCTATCTCCCCCATCGAGGAGGTCAACCCTCAAGTTATTAACCCCCTTAAACGACTCGCATGGGGAAGTATCCTCGCAGGGCTATGTATTACCTTGAGTGTAACCCCCCTTAAAACCCCCGTGATATCTATGCCCCCTGCACTTAAACTAGCCGCCCTCATCGTCACGATCCTAGGACTCCTTATTGCAATATGACTAATCACCCCCTCCGGCGCACGCACCCAAACCACCCTTTCCCACACCCTCCACCGCTTCACTAGCATACTAGGGTTTTACCCCACCCTCGTCCACCGAGCTGCCCCCAAACTGTCCTTATCATTAGGCCAAACAGCCGCTGACCAAGCAATTGACCAAAACTGACTAGAAAAAATCGGCCCTAAAGCTACCGCAACTCTCAACAAGCCTCTTATCACCACCACAAGCAACATACAACAAGGCCGCATAAAAACACACCTCATCCTCTTTATATTAAGCCTCGCCCTTATATTCGCAACAATTACCTACTACAGGAATAAATAAATAAAAACACCGGGGTCTGCCCCACAACACCCCCTACAGGCCTGCCTAGAGCCCTCCCTATAGCTCACAGCACACGGACCCGCCCGTAACTCTAATGGCAAGCCTACGAAAAACACATCCCCTCCTTAAAATCGCTAACGACGCCCTCGTTGACCTCCCCGCCCCCTCAAACATCTCAGTGTGATGGAACTTTGGCTCCCTCCTAGGATTATGCTTAATCGCCCAAATCCTAACAGGTCTGTTTTTAGCCATGCACTACACCGCCGACATCAACACCGCCTTCTCGTCCGTAGCCCATATTACCCGAGATGTTAATTACGGGTGATTAATCCGAGACATACACGCCAACGGCGCATCTTTCTTCTTTATCTGCATTTATATGCACATCGGCCGAGGCCTCTACTACGGCTCCTACCTCTACAAAGAGACCTGAAACGTCGGGGTAGTTCTTCTACTTCTTGTTATAATGACTGCTTTCGTCGGATACGTCCTCCCCTGGGGTCAAATATCATTTTGAGGCGCAACTGTAATCACCAATCTTCTTTCAGCAGTGCCCTACGTGGGTAACGCCCTCGTACAATGAATCTGAGGGGGCTTCTCAGTAGACAACGCTACCCTCACCCGTTTCTTTGCCTTCCATTTCCTTTTCCCCTTCGTAATTGCAGGCGCTACTATAGTGCACCTATTGTTTCTCCATCAAACAGGGTCAAATAACCCCTTGGGGCTTAATTCAGCTGGTGATAAAATCCCCTTTCACCCATACTTTTCTTACAAAGACCTTTTAGGCTTCGTAGCTCTCCTAGTTGCACTCGCCACAATCGCACTTTTTACCCCAAACCTTCTGGGAGACCCAGACAATTTCACCCCTGCTAACCCCCTTGTGACTCCACCTCACATCAAGCCTGAGTGATACTTCTTGTTTGCTTACGCAATCTTACGCTCAATCCCCGACAAACTGGGAGGTGTACTAGCCCTCCTTGCCTCTATTCTAGTACTACTAGTTGTCCCTTTTCTGCATACATGTAAACTACGCAGCCTAACTTTTCGCCCTCTCTCCCAGCTCCTCTTCTGAACCCTCGTCGCAAACGTCGCTATTCTTACCTGAATCGGGGGTATGCCCGTCGAAGACCCCTACATCATTATTGGACAAATCGCATCCGCCTCATACTTCTCTATTTTCCTCATCTTCTTCCCCCTTGCAGGCTGACTAGAAAACAAGGCCCTAGGCTTAATATGCATTAGTAGCTCAGCGCCAGAGCGCCGGTCTTGTAAACCGGAGGCCGGAGGTTAAACCCCACCCTACCGCTAAAACAACATTTACCCCCCCCCCATTCTCCCGAAGAAAGCCCTACACTTTTTGAAACCTTTTGTAACCACCCTCGGTTTTTAACACGCCATTTATTCTCCCGAAGAAAGCCCTACACTTTTTGAAACCTTTTGTAACCACCCTCGGTTTTTAACACGCCATTTATTCTCCCGAAGAAAGCCCTACACCTTTTGTAACCACCCTCGGTTTTTAACACGCCCCTTTTAATTGACCGCACCGTCCCCCGGCTACTACCCCGGGATACCTCCAAAGCAACATAAAGGGCCACCAGCAACACCCACGCACAAATAACTAAACATATACCCCCACTCCCATATGCTTCTGACACTCCCTCAGTCTCCCCTTGCACTACATTTATCTCTGCTTCCTCCCCCACAAATCATCAAAACAGTGGGGCCTCCGCGGTTCCCTGAAATACAGCTGCCCCAAACACCACCCCGAGATACCCCACTATAGCTTTAAGAACAGACCCCTCAGTCAGCCCTGTCGGGTGACTCTCCGCACATAACGCTGCTGAATAAGCAAACACAACCAATATCCCCCCAAGATAGATTAAGAATAAAACTAAGCATAAAAAAGTACCTCCTACACACATGATGAACCCACACCCCGCTGCTGCGACTATAACGACCCCCAGTGCTGCATAAAAGGGAGAGGGATTAGCGGCAACCACCACTATCCCCACCACCACGCCCAACATAAGTAAATACCCACAGTATAACATAATTCTTGCCAGGACTTTAACCAGAACTAAAGACATGAAAAGCCATCGTTGTTATTCAACTACAAGAACCCTAAGCACCCCAAACACATTGATAACCCCCCCCCCATCAAAGAGAGGAGATTCTAACTCCCACCGCTAACTCCCAAAGCTAGGATTCTGAACTAAACTACTCTATGTCCCTTATGTACATACTCGACGAATGTATGTATTATCAGCATTCATCTATATTAAACATTTAATGGACATTCCTGGGCAATATTTGATTTATTAACAATAATTGTTTCTCAACAAACATATATCAAAATTAACAGAAGTATACATTAAGCATAAAATAAGACTCCAATGACCTAATTTAAGAACAGACGAATATTATGATTTAATACTTTAAATCATAAGTTAAGTTATACGTTTATTTAGCATCTGTTCAATTCTAACATTTTAAGCGCAGTAAGAGCCGACCTACAAGCACATATCTTAAGGTCAACGGTTATTGAGGGTGAGGGACAACTAACGTAGGGTAACACACTGTGAATTATTCCTGGCATTTGGCTCCTACTTCAGGAACAATTGGTGGTATCATTCCCCTCACGTTCATTAACGCTTACATATGTCATGGTGTCGGCAGAGAGCTACTCGTTACCCAGCAAGCCGGGCGTTCACTCCAGTGAGCCAGGGGTTCCCTTTTTTTTTTTCTTTTCATTTGGCTTTTCAGAGTGCGCACGGGCCTAACAAACAAGGGCGAGCATATTGTAGTTGCGTTGAAAATTTGTATGCGCCATATAAAGACTCCTCCTTCTTTTTTTTGTTTTTTTTTTTTATAAAGCATAAAGGGTCGTAAAATCTTACCTAAATTTAAGGTCATAAATTATGGGTGTTTTTCCTCGGGGAAACCCCCCCCCCCCCACTTCCCAAAGGCCCCTGTGAACAGAGAAACTTATTAGGCCAGAAGAACCCAAGAAATCACTACCACATGCTTCCTCGCACCACTTTTTATCTGGCCTTTGACCTTTTTACTCTCCCTTCATTACCCAAAACACTTTTGTTTATTATGAGCCCAGTGCCTACGCAGCACACAAGTTTAAGCCCCCCCGGGGGGGGGGGGGGTTGGACTTACGTACGGCACACCCTCACAGCTCTCAACAACACACCTCCCGCCTGAGCCCCAGCCCTCACCAACACGCCCCTTTTAATTGACCGCACCGTCCCCCGGCTACTACCCCGGGATACCTCCAAAGCAACATAAAGGGCCACCAGCAACACCCACGCACAAATAACTAAACATATACCCCCACTCCCATATGCTTCTGACACTCCCTCAGTCTCCCCTTGCACTACATTTATCTCTGCTTCCTCCCCCACAAATCATCAAAACAGTGGGGCCTCCGCGGTTCCCTGAAATACAGCTGCCCCAAACACCACCCCGAGATACCCCACTATAGCTTTAAGAACAGACCCCTCAGTCAGCCCTGTCGGGTGACTCTCCGCACATAACGCTGCTGAATAAGCAAACACAACCAATATCCCCCCAAGATAGATTAAGAATAAAACTAAGCATAAAAAAGTACCTCCTACACACATGATGAACCCACACCCCGCTGCTGCGACTATAACGACCCCCAGTGCTGCATAAAAGGGAGAGGGATTAGCGGCAACCACCACTATCCCCACCACCACGCCCAACATAAGTAAATACCCACAGTATAACATAATTCTTGCCAGGACTTTAACCAGAACTAAAGACATGAAAAGCCATCGTTGTTATTCAACTACAAGAACCCTAAGCACCCCAAACACATTGATAACCCCCCCCCCCATCAAAGAGAGGAGATTCTAACTCCCACCGCTAACTCCCAAAGCTAGGATTCTGAACTAAACTACTCTATGTCCCTTATGTACATACTCGACGAATGTATGTATTATCAGCATTCATCTATATTAAACATTTAATGGACATTCCTGGGCAATATTTGATTTATTAACAATAATTGTTTCTCAACAAACATATATCAAAATTAACAGAAGTATACATTAAGCATAAAATAAGACTCCAATGACCTAATTTAAGAACAGACGAATATTATGATTTAATACTTTAAATCATAAGTTAAGTTATACGTTTATTTAGCATCTGTTCAATTCTAACATTTTAAGCGCAGTAACTTCCGACCTACAAGCACATATCTTAAGGTCAACGGTTATTGAGGGTGAGGGACAACTAACGTAGGGTAACACACTGTGAATTATTCCTGGCATTTGGCTCCTACTTCAGGAACAATTGGTGGTATCATTCCCCTCACGTTCATTAACGCTTACATATGTCATGGTGTCGGCAGAGAGCTACTCGTTACCCAGCAAGCCGGGCGTTCACTCCAGTGAGCCAGGGGTTCCCTTTTTTTTTTCTTTTCATTTGGCTTTTCAGAGTGCGCACGGGCCTAACAAACAAGGGCGAGCATATTGTAGTTGCGTTGAAAATTTGTATGCGCCATATAAAGACTCCTCCTCCTCTTTTTTGTTTTTTTTTTTTTATAAAGCATAAAGGGTCGTAAAATCTTACCTAAATTTAAGGTCATAAATTATGGGTGTTTTTCCTCGGGGAAACCCCCCCCCCCCCCCCCCCCCCTGAAACCACTGTTAGCTAAAAAACTTACTAAGACAAAGAAGCCCAAGAGATCACTAGCACATGCCCCCCCCCACCACTTTTTATCTCGCCATTGACCTTTTTATTTCCCCTCTACCACCCGCAAACACTTTTGTTTATTATGTGCCTGGACCCCTTTATAGTGCTACAAATTTATACCCCCAACTTAAAAAAACCCCCCCCGCCCCAGGAGAAAAGGGGATGTTTAAAAGCCTCCCAAAATTTATGCATGTATACGCACATCTGAACGCATACAACTACACACAGTTGATGCGCCACGGACACCAGTCAACCGTTCATTAGTGCCCCCCCCCAGAAAATTAAAGCCCCAAACCACGTGTGGCACA